TATATGATACCTGGGCTCCGGGGGGGGGAGATGTAAGAAAAATTACCAACTTGACTCTTAGTCCAAATGTTATATTTGGGTATTTACTAAAATCCCCCTTTGGAGGAGAAGGATGGATTGTTAGTGTGGACGATTTCGAAGATATAATTGGAGGACATGTATGGATAGGTTCCATTTGTATACTTGGTGGAATCTGGCATATCTTAACCAAACCTTTTGCATGGGCTCGCCGTGCGCTTGTATGGTCTGGAGAGGCTTACTTGTCTTATAGTTTAGCTGCTTTATCTGTTTTTGGTTTCATTGCTTGTTGCTTTGTCTGGTTCAATAATACCGCTTATCCTAGTGAGTTTTACGGGCCTACCGGCCCAGAAGCTTCTCAAGCCCAAGCATTTACTTTCCTAGTTAGAGACCAACGTCTTGGGGCTAACGTGGGATCTGCTCAAGGGCCTACTGGTTTAGGTAAATATCTAATGCGTTCCCCGACCGGAGAAGTTATTTTTGGAGGTGAAACTATGCGTTTTTGGGATTTGCGTGCTCCCTGGTTAGAACCTCTAAGGGGTCCCAATGGTTTGGACTTGAGTAGGCTGAAAAAAGACATACAACCTTGGCAAGAACGACGTTCCGCGGAATATATGACCCATGCCCCGCTGGGCTCTTTAAATTCTGTGGGTGGCGTAGCTACCGAGATCAATGCGGTCAATTATGTTTCTCCTAGAAGTTGGTTAGCTACCTCTCATTTTGTTCTAGGATTCTTCCTTTTCGTAGGTCATTTATGGCACGCGGGGAGGGCTCGAGCGGCTGCTGCGGGATTTGAAAAAGGAATTGATCGCGATTTTGAGCCTGTTCTTTCTATGACTCCTCTTAACTGAGGCAAGAGATCTACTACTTGAAGTAGTATTTAATTTACTTCCACCATGGCTAATACATATTTGATCTAGTTGGGTAGATTGGGTCATACTTCAAAAAAAAGTATTCCTTTTTACTTTCTTTTCAACCCATTTCATTTATATCTAACATCTTTTTTTGGCTCGGCTATCCTACCTAGCCGAGCCATTCACCTTTATGCTACTGAAACAGGCAAAACCAATAAAAAAACAAATATATTCGCCAAGCAAAAGGAGAGAGAGGGATTCGAACCCTCGATAGTTCTTTGTTCTGAACTATACCGGTTTTCAAGACCGGAGCTATCAACCACTCGGCCATCTCTCCAAAAGAGAATTTATAAACTCTTTTTTCAATTTTAAAAATTCAGTCTACCGAATACAACATGACCAGAGCATAGGAACGGATACCATGACTATCTATAGAAAAAGATCTGTAGTAAATTTAAATTGAAAAAACTATTTATCTCTATACTATTTAGAGATGCATCATCTAGCACGACCTTTTGTGAAGTAAAAAAAAAAAGAAACTACTCCTGACCCCATACCCGAATAAAGTGTTAACGGGATATTAATAAGTCATATAGAATTAATGGATTCATGGTAAAAAGTAAAATCCCTCTATGATACATTTTCTTACAATTAGATTTGTTTTTTGAATAAGAGAGGGATCAAATGGTATAGTTCTTTTGTTGGTAACTTGGAGGATTAGAAAGATGACTATTGCTTTCCAATTGGCTGTTTTTGCATTAATTGCTACGTCATTAATCTTACTGATTAGTGTACCCGTTGTATTTGCTTCTCCTGAGGGTTGGTCGAGTAACAAAAATGTTGTATTTTCGGGGACATCCTTATGGATTGGATTAGTCTTTCTGGTAGGTATCCTTAATTCTCTCATCTCTTGACCCTATTCATTCCAGATAATCCCCCCTCCGAATTCTTTCGGTTGTGCAAGATACATTAAAATGCAATATAATTCTTCAAAACGCATAACTCTTGAAATGCAAGCAAATAAAAAATGAAGAAAAAAATTAGGGGGAGGGGTCAAGAAATCTTCTTATCAAATTGTACCGGAAAATAGGATAAATATAGAAAACTCTAATTCTATATATTTTTAGAATTATATATATATTATTATATATATATAATATTAATATATAGAATATTAATAATCCTTTTTTTTTTATTCATTTTTCTTTTAATATTAAGAATATTATTAATATTCTTTTGATTTTTGATTTTAGAATAAAATATTTTATATTCTTTGATATTCTAATCAATATAATTTTCTAATATAATAAATAGAATTTTAAGAAATTCTATTTATTATATTATTTATATTATTTTTTTTTTTAATAAGAAAATTAAAATAAGAATAATTAAATACGAATAGAATAAAGAAATTCTATCTAATTATCTATTAATTATATATTAATAACCAATTAGATATTAATATATAATTAGATAAGATCTAAGAATAAGAGATAAAAGAATATTTATTGAATTAATAATTTTTGGTAAGTGGAATGGCCGGGAAGAGAGTATTCTACATAATTATTCACAAATATGATCCGCATATTGCGTACCAAAAAGGGAAAGATAAAAATGCGGGTATAGTC